GGGGATCCCATTGCCGTGCCAACCCAAGATATGCTTATTGGTCTATACATATTAACGAGCGGGAATCGTCGAGGTATTTGTACAAATAGGTATAATCGATGGAATCGCAGAAACTATCAAAAAGAAAGAATTTATGATAATAACTGGAAAAAAAAAGAACCCTTTTTTTGTAATTCGTATGATGCAATTGGAGCTTATCGACAGAAAAGAATCCATTTAAATAGTCCTTTGTGGCTTCGATGGCGACTAGATCAACGCGTTATTGCTTCAAGAGAAGTTCCCATCGAAGTTCACTATGAATCTTTGGGTACCTATTATGAGATTTATGAGCACTATTTAATAGTAAGAAGTGTAAAAAAAGAAATTTTTTGTATATATATTCGAACAACCGTCGGTCATATTTCTCTTTTTCGAGAAATTGAAGAAGCTATACAAGGATTTTGTCGAGCCTGCTCATATGGTATCTAATCATATGTAAGTTACGTAATTCTGTAACGCCGGTGTGAATTTGAGTCCCTCCAGTTCAACTGGGATTCTAAATTCCTGAATTTCTATGCGAATTAAGATCGAGAAAAGGAAGTTTTCCAATCATTGACTCAAACTCATTGTCGAATCCCACTCAGCAGAATATGGAGGTACTTATGGCAGAACGAGTCAATCTAGTCTTTCACAATAAAGTAATAGATGGAACTGCCATTAAAAGACTTATTAGCAGATTAATAGATCACTTCGGAATGGCATATACATCACACATTCTGGATCAAGTAAAGACTCTGGGTTTCCAGCAAGCCACTGCTACATCCATTTCATTAGGGATTGATGATCTTTTAACGATACCCTCTAAAGGATGGTTAGTGCAAGATGCTGAACAACAAAGTTTGACTTTGGAAAAACACCATCATTATGGGAATGTACACGCAGTAGAAAAATTACGCCAATCTATTGAGGTATGGTATGCTACAAGTGAATATTTGCGACAAGAAATGAATCCTAATTTTAAGATGACCGACCCCTTTAATCCAGTCCATATAATGTCTTTTTCAGGAGCTAGAGGAAATGCATCTCAAGTACACCAATTAGTAGGTATGAGAGGATTAATGTCGGATCCTCAAGGACAAATGATTGATTTACCCATTCAAAGCAATTTACGCGAAGGACTGTCGTTAACAGAATATATCATTTCTTGCTACGGAGCGCGCAAAGGAGTTGTGGATACTGCTGTTCGAACATCAGATGCTGGATATCTTACGCGTAGACTTGTTGAAGTAGTTCAACACATTGTTGTACGTAGAACAGATTGTGGTACCATCCGAGGAGTTTCTGTGATTCCTCGAAATGGGATGATGCCGGAACGAATTTTTATTCAAACATTAATTGGTCGCGTATTGGCGGATGATATATATATGGGTTCACGATGCATTGCCATTCGAAATCAAGATATTGGAATTGGACTTGTCAATCGATTCATAACTTTTCGAACACAACCAATATCTATTCGAACCCCCTTTACTTGTAGGAGTCCGTCTTGGATCTGTCGATTATGTTATGGTAGGAGTCCTACTCATGGTGACCTGGTCGAATTGGGAGAAGCCGTAGGTATTATTGCGGGTCAATCTATTGGAGAACCAGGGACTCAACTAACATTAAGAACTTTTCATACGGGTGGAGTGTTCACAGGAGGTACTGCAGGACATGTACGAGCCCCCTCTAATGGAAAAATAAAATTCAATGAGGATTTGGTTCATCCTACACGTACGCGTCATGGGCATCCTGCCTTTCTATGTTCTATAGACTTGAATGTAACTATTGAGAGTGAAGATATTATACATAACGTGACTATTCCACAAAAAAGTTTTCTATTGGTTCAAAATAATCAATATGTAGAATCAGAACAAGTGATTGCTGAGATTCGCGCGGGAACATACACTTTAAATTTTAAAGAAAGGGTTCGAAAACATATTTATTCTGACTCAGAGGGAGAAATGCACTGGAGTACCGATGTGTATCATGCGCCTGAATTTACATATAGCAATGTCCATCTTTTACCAAAAACAAGTCATTTATGGATATTATCAGGAGGTTTGTGCAAATTCAACGGAGTCCCGTTTTCACTCTACAAGGATCAAGACCAAATGAATCTTGAGCCTCTTTTTGTCAAACAAGGATCTCTTTCTAATCTCTCAGTGAATAATGATAAAATCAGATACAAATTATGTAGTTCTTATTTTTCTGGTAAAAAAAAAGAAGATGGGAGTCCTGATTATTCAGAAATTAATCGAATCATATATACGGGTCATTGTAATCTCATATATCCCACTATCCTCCAAGATAATTCTGATTTATTGGCAAAAAGGCGAAGAAATAGATTTGTCATTCCATTCCAATCGATTCAAGAACGAGAGACAGAACAAATGCCCCATTCGGGTATATCCATTGAACTACCCATAAAGGGTATTTTCCGTAGAAATAGTATTCTTGCTTATTTCGACGATCCAAAATACAGAAGAAAGAGTTCGGGAATTACTAAATATGGGACTATAGGGATGCATTCAATGGTTAAAAAAGAGGATTTGATTGAGTATCGAGGAATCAAAGAATTTAAGCAAAAATACCAAAAAATAGATCGATTTTTTTTCATTCCCGAAGAAGTACATATTTTACCTGAATCTTGTTCGATAATGGTACGGAACAATAGTTTGATTGGAGTAGATACACAAATTACTTTAAATATAAGAAGCCTAGTGGGCGGATTAGTCCGAGTGGAGAGAAAAAAAAAAAAGATTGAACTCAAAATCTTTTCGGGAGATATCCATTTTCCTGGAGAAACAGATAAGATATCCCGACACAGTGGCATCTTGATACCACCAGGAACAGGAAAAACAAATTCTAAGGAATCAAAAAAATTGAAAAATTGGATTTATGTCCAAAGGATCACATCTACTAAGAAAAAAAATTTTGTTTTAGTTCGACCTGTAGTGACATATGAAATTGGGGACGGTATAAATTTAACAACACTCTTCCCCCCGAATTTGTTCCAAGAAAAGGATAATATGCAACTTCGAGTTATCAATTATATTGTTTACGGAAATGGAAACCCAATTCGGGGAATTTCTGACACAAGTATTCAATTAGTTCGAACTTGTTTAATTTTGAATTGGGACGAAGAAGAAAAAAGTTCTTCGATGCAAGAGGCTCATGCTTCCTTTGTTGAAGTAAGTACAAAAGGTCTGATTCGAGATTTTCTAAGAATTGACTTAGCGAAATCCCATATTGTGTATCTCAGAAAAAGGAATGATCTTTCAGACTCTGGATTGATCTTTGATAATGTGTTAGATCACACCCATAGCAATCCTTTTTATTCCATTTATTCCAAGACAAAGATTCAACAATCACCTAACCAAAATCGAGGAACTGTTCGCACTCTGTTAAATAACAATAAGGAATGCCCTTCTTTGATAATTTTGTCATTATCTAATTGTTTTCAATTGGGTCCATTCAACGATGCAAAATATGACAATGTGAAAAAAGAATCAATTAAAAAGGATCCTATAATTCAAATTAGGAATTCGCTCGGTCCTTTAGGAACAGTCCTGCAAATCGCGAATTTTTATTCATTTTACGATTTACTAACTCATAATCAGGTTGTAGTACTTAAATATTTTCAAATTAAAAATTTAAAACATACTTTTAAAGTACTTAAATATTATTTAATGGATGAAAATGGGAGGATTTATAATCCCGACCCATGCAGTAACATCATTTTGAATTCATTCAATTTGAATTGGTATTTTCTCCCTCACAAAAATGATCATAATTATTGTGAAGAAAGATCTACAATAATAAGTCTTGGACAGTTTATTTGTGAAAATATATGTATAGCCAAAAAAGGACCACACCTAAAATCGGGTCAAGTTTTGATTGTTCAACTTGACTCTGTAGTAATAAGGTCTGCTAAGCCTTATTTAGCTACTCCAGGAGCAACTGTTCATGGGCATTATGGAGAAATCCTTTACAAAGGAGATACGTTAGTTACCTTTATATATGAAAAATCGAGATCCGGCGATATAACGCAGGGTCTTCCAAAAGTCGAACAAGTATTAGAAGTGCGTTCAATTGATTCAATATCAATGAACCTAGAAAAAAGAGTTGAGGGTTGGAACGAACATATAACAAGAATTCTTGGAATTCCTTGGGGATTCTTGATTGGTGCTGAGCTAACTATAGTGCAAAGTCGTATATCTTTGGTTAATAAGATCCAAAAGGTTTATCGATCCCAGGGGGTGCAAATCCATAATAGGCACATAGAAATTATTGTACGCCAAATAACATCAAAAGTCTTAGTTTCAGAGGATGGAATGTCTAATGTTTTTTTACCTGGCGAATTAATTGGATTGTTGCGAGCGGAACGAACAGGGCGCGCTTTGGAAGAATCGATCTGTTACAGGGCTATCCTATTGGGAATAACAAGAACATCTTTGAATACTCAAAGTTTCATATCTGAAGCGAGTTTTCAAGAAACTGCTCGAGTTTTAGCCAAAGCTGCTCTCCGGGGTCGGATCGATTGGTTGAAAGGCCTAAAAGAGAACGTTGTTATAGGAGGGATGATACCCGTTGGTACTGGATTCAAGGGATTAGTCCACCGTTCAAGACAACATAAGAGTATTCCTTTTGAAATCAAAAATAAGAATTTTTTTGAGGGTAAAATCAAAGATATTTTGTTACACCACAGAGAATTATTTTGTTCTTGCATTTCAAAGAAAGAATTTCCATGATATACCAGAACAATTATTTAGAGGATTTAATAATTCCTAAAAGTGGCTTCATACTTTTTTTATTAATAAAATCATACTTTTTATTAAAAAATTAATATAAAAAAATTCTCTAGGTCGTTTTGAGGCTGTCCTGAAAACAAAGAAAATAACAAATAGAGGGTAGCGATTTTGATCGTATATCGACAGACACGGCCAATCTCCGGTAGAAAAAAAAAAAGGTTCCATCGGAACAATTATTTCGTTCAAGGCACCTCGTCGCTTTTTTTTTTGAAAAAAAAAAAGAGGAAATGTGGGGAGAAATGACAAGAAGATATTGGAACATCCATTTAGAAGAGATGATGGAAGCAGGAGTTCATTTTGGTCATGGTACTAGGAAATGGAACCCTAGGATGGCACCTTATATTTCTGCAAAGCGTAAAGGTATTCATATTACAAATCTTACTAAAACTGCTCGTTTTTTATCTGAAGCTTGTGATTTAGTTTTTGATGCAGCAAGTCGGGGAAAACAGTTTTTAATTGTTGGTACCAAAAATAAAGCAGCTGATTTAGTAGCACGGGCTGCAATAAAGGCTAGGTGTCATTATGTTAATAAAAAGTGGCTCGGTGGTATGTTAACGAATTGGTCTACTACAGAAACGAGACTTCATAAGTTCAGGGATTTGAGAACGGAACAAAAGACGGGGAAACTCAACCGTCTTCCAAAAAGAGACGCAGCCATCTTGAAGAGAGAATTATCTCACTTGCAAACATATCTGGGCGGGATAAAATATATGACAGGCTTGCCCGATATTGTAATTATTGTTGATCAGCAAGAACAATATACGGCTCTTCGAGAATGTATCACTTCGGGAATTCCAACAATTTGTTTAATTGATACAAACTGTGACCCCGATCTTGCAGATATTTCGATTCCAGCAAATGATGATGCTATAGCTTCAATTCGATTAATTCTTAACAAATTAGTATTCGCAATTTGTGAGGGTCGTTCTAGCTATATACGAAATCCTTGATTAATAATAAGATAAATAAAGATTAATAATAAGATAAAAAAATTCTTTTTTGAACTCCATAAATTTATGGAATCGGTTACTACTCTTGAATCGCATAAAAGAGATAAAAATTACTGGGGATATTTTGTGATTAGTTAGTATCCAAAATAGAAAATTTAACTAATCAAGTGGAAAAGGAGATGGTTGAATCAAAATAATTCTCTTTCAAGTTCTATTTATGTAGAGGGCAAAATGAATGTTCTATCATATTCCACCAACACACTAAAAGGGTTATACGATATATCTGGTGTGGAAGTAGGCCAACATTTCTATTGGCAAATAGGAGGTTTTCAAGTCCATGGCCAAGTACTTATAACTTCTTGGGTTGTTATTGCTATCTTATTAGGTTCTGCTAGTATAGCTGTTCGGAATCCACAAACCATTCCAAATGATGGTCAGAATTTCTTCGAATATGTCCTTGAATTCATTCGAGACGTTAGCAAAACCCAGATTGGAGAAGAATATGGTCCATGGGTTCCTTTTATTGGAACTATGTTTCTATTTATTTTTGTTTCTAATTGGTCAGGAGCTCTTTTACCATGGAAAATCATACAGTTACCTCATGGGGAATTAGCTGCACCCACGAATGATATAAATACTACCGTCGCTTTAGCTTTACTCACGTCAGTAGCCTATTTCTATGCGGGTCTTAGCAAAAAAGGATTAAGTTATTTCAGTAAATATATACAACCAACTCCCATCCTTTTACCCATTAACATCTTAGAAGATTTCACAAAACCTTTATCACTTAGTTTTCGACTTTTCGGAAATATATTAGCCGATGAATTAGTAGTTGTTGTTCTTGTTTCTTTAGTACCTTTAGTGGTTCCTATACCTGTCATGTTCCTTGGATTATTTACGAGTGGTATTCAAGCTCTTATTTTTGCAACCTTAGCCGCGGCTTATATAGGCGAATCAATGGAGGGTCATCATTGACGAGTTTTCAAAATAGTCGTTTTTTAGCTTAGGCCAAGATAATCCATATGTGACTCAAGATAGTCGAGTTAGGCAATATAAAATATAAAAATATGTGATGTACATATAGGATCTACAGTAATGGGTACGCTATTTAGGAAATTGTAAAAAAAAAAAGAGATAAGGATCCTTTTTTAAAAATGGAATTTATATAATATCCATCTCTAATCAAATCAATATTTTCTAATTAATATTTAAAAATTAATATTTTTTAATATTTTCTTTTGTTCAATTGAACAAAAGAAAATATTATAGGAATAAATAATATAAAAAAAAAAAATATTAATCAAAAATAGAATGAACTTTTTAATCACTCAAATACTGATATTTCTATGCAATAATTTAGCCTAACGAATTCATACACGTGGATTGTATACATGTGGGATAATGATGAAAAGAAGAATAAGAATGAGGGTTAGTAAGGGTGGGTAAAAAGGGGGGTATTTTGAATCTAATGGCTAGAATCCATCTCTTGCACCTTTCAAAACTGATTCTAGAACCCGATTGAATCTAAGATAGGAATAGTTGGTTTACGTTATGGAAGAAAGACATGTATATATGATATTAGATATTGACTAGTTATATATGATCTAAAGATAACGCCCTACTAACTACTATGGATTTGATTTAGATGGGGATTCAAATAGAAGAAGTCTTTTACTTTAGTAACTGTGAATTGAATGAATAAAAAGATGAAATCAATAAAAAGAACAATTCAACTAATGGTTCAGAACAAAGAAATGTAAGAACAAAAAAAAGTCGTATGGATTCACAAAAATCCCGTCGATAGAAACTAAAAAAAGCTATATAAAAAGGAAAGAGCTATATAAACTATATATAAGAGCTATCCATATAAACTATATAAGCTATATAATATAAGCTATATATAAGTAGTTCTGATAATTCTATTAGTCCATTACTGTAATTGGCAGTTGGTTATTTCGTCTGAATGAATCTTAGTGATGGAATAATTAAATCATAATTACTTGGATGATTCTATTTGTATCATTAACCATTTTTTTTTTTTTATTTTTGTATGAGGAACTTATCATGAATCCACTGATTTCTGCCGCTTCCGTTATTGCTGCTGGATTAGCTGTCGGGCTTGCTTCTATTGGACCTGGAGTTGGTCAAGGTACTGCTGCGGGCCAGGCTGTAGAAGGTATCGCAAGACAGCCTGAGGCAGAGGGAAAAATACGAGGTACTTTATTGCTTAGTCTAGCTTTTATGGAAGCGTTAACAATTTATGGATTGGTTGTAGCGTTAGCGCTTTTATTTGCGAATCCCTTTGTATAATCCTAAAAATATTAAATTAAATAAATATAAAAAAAACATATTTTTTTTTCTTCCGGGGACTTACTTTTTCGAATTCTATCAATATTTCTCTTTTACAATTACTTATTCGTTGAGATACTAACCCCTGGGAAGGACAGATTTGAGGATGAGGAATTAGCATACCGATTCGCTTTCTTCCTTCCCGTTCTTATCAAAGGAACCCCCTCTTTTTTTAGTTTTTCAGGGGTGTTACAACAAATCAAGTATTCCGTAATTGACATGAAAACTGTCCCAGATTCAAATAAGTATTATTCTTATTAGTTATTCAAATTGAACAAAAAAAAATAGTGAAATTAAGAAAAAATAAAAATAATAAAAATATTTAAATAGAAATATGTAGAACAAATAGAAAAAAAAAATCTTTAAGTGATACAAAAAGAACTCTATTTTATTTTTTATTTATTTTATCTATAAAAGGAGATTGTATGAAAAATTTAACCGATTCTTTCGTTTCCTTGGGTCACTGGCCATCCGCCGGGAGTTTCGGGTTTAATACCGATATTTTAGCAACAAATCCAATAAATCTAAGTGTGGTCCTTGGTGTATTGATCTTTTTTGGAAAGGGAGTGTGTGCGAGTTGTTTATTTCAAGAATAGGCTGGACCCAACCAGCTGCACTTTTTTTTTTCATGTTAACTAGCACAAAATAAAAAGTGCATGATCCCGCGAATTCCTTCTGAATAAATTAAGTTAATTAATAAATTAATAAATCATATTTAAGAACCATAGCTTTTCGTGATTCATTGGTAAATACATTTTGATTCTCTATTAACCAATAATGTGGGACCGTTAATATGGTTAAAGCTAAAGAAAGCAGTTGAAGTCCAAACAAACGTAGCAATGTAGCATGGTATTCTTTCTACTACATATGTTAAATATATGTTAAATTAGTTAATTTAATGCAGAAATAGTTTCAAATAGTTTCAATTTTTTTTTAGATATAGAACACTCATGTCGATAAAATTATTTGAAACATTTATTATTCGAAACAAAAAAAGAGTAATCTTTTTTTATCCAATGCTGAATCGGCGACCTATGTAATGTATAAAGTAAGAAGAATTCTTTGGATTTGAAAAAAAAAAACAACTTTGCTGACAATTCTATATTTTTTGTTTGGTCAGAAGAGTCCTCAAAATATTCCTGGATTAGGGATCAATTTGGATATTTTTCTTTTTAAATAGGAATAGAGGAAAGAGGATAGGCTCATTGCATTACATTCAAAAAAAAAAATGATATGGAAATTTGACAGTAGAAGTAATTGAGCGTGAGAGCCAAATGAATCGAAAGATTCATGTTTGGTTCGGGAAGAGATTATGTAAGTTTGATAATCTACTTTCATTAAACGATTTATTAGATAATCGAAAACAGAGAATCTTGAATACTATTCGAAATTCAGAAGAATTACGTGGGGGGGCGATTGAACAGCTGGAAAAGGCTCGGGCTCGTTTACGGAAAGTGGAAATCGAAGCAGAACAGTTTCGAGTGAATGGGTACTCTGAGATAGAACAAGAAAAGTTGAATTTGATTAATTCAACTTATAAGACCTTGGAGCAATTAGAAAATTATAAAAATGAAACCATTCATTTTGAACAACAAAGGGCAATTACTCAAGTCCGACAACGGATTTTCCAACAAGCCTTACAAGGGGCTTTAGGAACTTTGAATAGTTGTTTGAACAATGAGTTACATTTACGTACCATCAGTGCTAATATTGGAATGTTTGGGGCGATGAATGAAAGAAATAACTGATTAGTACTTCTACTGTAGGCATTATTTAAAAATAATAATAATAATAATAATAATTAAGAAATACTCATGGTAACCATTAGAGCCGACGAAATTAGTAATATTATCCGTGAACGGATTGAGC